TAATGAAGTGCCTGAAAAAAAGGGTTATTTTGATAGAATAAATTATGTAATGCAAATTACCTTCATTATATTTAACAGAATCAAACTATTTCCTAGAATATCAAAAATTCTTATACATCTTATACTAAAATATAAAAAGGTAAGCTAACCCAAGCTAATAGGTTCATACCCTGTAAATGAAAGTTCCACCCTTTCCCTTTTTAATTAAAATACATAAAATCATTTTTTTTAGATCAATAATAATAGGAACTATAATTGCAGTTTCATCTTACTCCTGATTAAGAATATGAATAGGACTCGAAATTAACTTATTATCTATCATTCCCCTCTTTTCTAATAGAAAAAACATATTCTCATCAGAATCCTCACTAAAATACTTTATTACGCAAGCTCTAGCATCCCTAGTTTTACTTACAGCTGTAATTTTAATATTGTTGACAAGAGAATTTATTAACCCCCTAATAAACTTTTACTTTTCAATAATACTAAACTCAGCCCTTTTAACAAAACTAGGAGCAGCCCCATTCCACTTCTGATTCCCTGAAGTAATCGAAGGATTAAACTGAGCAAATTCCCTTATTTTACTAACATGGCAGAAAATTGCTCCAATAATATTACTCATAAATAATAAAATTAACCCACAATTTCTCACAGTAATTATTATTTCATCACTAATCATTAGTACAATTAGAGGATTCAATCAAATTAGACTGCGAAAAATTCTTGCATTCTCGTCAATTAATCACATTGCATGAATACTTTCAACCCTAATAATTTCATTCTCAATATGGCTAATCTATTTCACAATTTATAGAATTATTAACCTAAATGTAATTGCTATATTCAGGTCAACAAAATCCTTTTATATTAACCAAATCAGTAACATCATAAACAAAAACAAAATAACTAAACTTTCATTCATAATCAACTTTATGTCATTAGGAGGACTTCCCCCATTCATTGGATTCCTGCCAAAATGATTAGTAATCAACTGATTATCAAATAACCAATTAATATTAATTACCTTCATCATAATCGTAACTACCCTCATTATACTATTCATCTACATTCGAATCATGATATCATCAATAGTTTTATCATCCTCGGAATTAAAAAACAATAAAATTGAAATAAAAAGAACAGTTCTCACATTAATTAACATGTGCACAATTCCCACAATAATCCTTTGTACTATAGTCTTAAATTTTTTATAGAAAAAGGATTTAAGTTAAGAAAACTAACAACCTTCAAAGTTGTAAATAGAAGACGGTTCTAAGCCTTGCCTTAGTACCAAATTGCCTTAATTGAATTAAAAACACCAGTAATATACCTGTAATTCCTAAAAAGTTTAAAAAATTATTTACCTTTAAATTTGCAATTTAAAATCATACTTGACTATTAAACCTGGTAACGGAATATAAATTCGTTAATAAATTTACAATTTATTGCCTCAATCTCAGCCACATTACCGAATAAATGATTATTTTCAACTAACCATAAAGACATTGGAACACTTTACTTTATCTTTGGCGCATGATCAGGAATAGTAGGAACTTCTCTAAGAATATTAATTCGAGCAGAATTAGGAAATCCCGGATCTCTAATTGGTGATGATCAAATTTATAATGTTATTGTTACTGCCCATGCATTCATCATAATTTTCTTCATAGTTATACCCATCATAATTGGGGGATTTGGAAATTGACTTGTCCCCTTGATATTAGGAGCCCCTGACATGGCCTTCCCTCGAATAAATAATATAAGATTCTGACTTTTACCACCCTCTCTCACCCTCCTTCTAATGAGAAGAATTGTAGAAAACGGAGCAGGAACAGGATGAACAGTGTACCCCCCACTCTCATCTAATATTGCTCATGGAGGATCTTCAGTAGATCTTGCAATTTTTAGACTCCACTTAGCAGGAATTTCCTCAATCCTGGGAGCTGTAAATTTTATTACTACAGTTATTAACATGCGACCACAAGGAATAACATTTGATCGAATACCTCTCTTTGTATGAGCAGTTGTAATTACTGCTGTTTTACTTTTACTATCTCTCCCAGTTTTAGCTGGTGCAATTACAATACTTTTAACAGATCGAAATATTAATACTTCCTTCTTTGACCCTGCTGGAGGAGGAGACCCAATTTTATACCAACACTTATTCTGATTCTTTGGACACCCTGAAGTGTATATTCTTATTCTCCCTGGATTTGGCATAATTTCCCATATTATTAGACAAGAAAGAGGAAAAAAGGAAGCTTTCGGAACTCTAGGAATAATCTATGCAATAATGGCAATTGGATTACTAGGATTTGTAGTATGAGCTCATCACATATTTACTGTAGGCATAGACGTTGACACACGGGCTTATTTTACTTCCGCTACTATAATTATTGCAGTACCTACAGGAATTAAAATTTTCAGTTGATTAGCAACTTTGCATGGTACTCAAATAAATTATAGTCCCTCGATAATATGGGCCCTAGGATTCGTATTCTTATTTACAGTAGGAGGATTAACAGGAGTAGTATTAGCAAATTCCTCTATTGATATTATACTCCACGACACCTACTATGTAGTAGCACATTTCCACTATGTCCTATCAATAGGAGCAGTATTTGCAATTATAGGAGGACTTGTTCACTGATTCCCTCTATTTACAGGGCTATCTTTAAACCCAAAAATATGTAAAATTCAATTTTTTGTTATGTTCCTGGGGGTAAATCTAACATTCTTCCCTCAACATTTTTTAGGTTTAAGAGGAATACCACGACGATATTCTGACTATCCTGACGCATATACTTTATGAAATATTGTTTCATCAATCGGTTCAATTATTTCCTTCGTTGGAGTAATATTCCTAATTTTTATTATTTGAGAAAGATTCTCTGCTTCCCGAAAAACCTTAATCCCATTAAATTTATCAACTTCAATTGAATGACTACAAAATACACCCCCAGCTGAACATAGATATTCTGAGTTGCCAATATTATCTTCATTCTAATATGGCAGACTAGTGCAATGGACTTAAGCCCCATACATAAAGTTCATAACTTTTTTTAGAAACCGCAACATGAAAACTGCTTCTCCTCCAAGACAGCGCTTCCCCCTTAATAGAACAACTATCATTTTTTCATGATCATACTCTTCTAATTCTTGTAATCATTACTATTTTAGTAGGACAAATAATAGCAGGATTATTCTTTAATAAATTAACGCACCGGTTTCTTCTTGAAGGTCAAATAATTGAATTAATTTGAACAGTTCTTCCTGCCATTACTCTTATTTTTATTGCACTCCCTTCTCTGCGATTAATTTATATCCTAGATGAAACTAATAATCCTATAATTTCAATTAAAACCATTGGTCATCAATGATATTGATCATATGAATATTCAGATTTTAAAAACGTTGAATTTGACTCTTATATAATCCCAATTGCAGAAATAAAGGATTATAATTTTCGTCTTTTAGATGTTGATAATCGAATAGTAATTCCATTCCTTTCTCAAATTCGAATATTAATCTCAGCTGCAGACGTCATTCATTCTTGAACTATCCCATCTCTAGGGGTCAAGGTTGATGCTACTCCGGGCCGTCTTAACCAAGTAAGATTTATTTCAACTCGATCTAGACTCCTTTATGGTCAATGTTCCGAAATTTGTGGAGCAAATCACAGTTTTATGCCTATTGTAGCCGAAAGAATTTCACCATCCTACTTTATTAAATGAATCTCAAAAATAATTGAAATTTCATTAGATGGCTGAAAGTAAGCAATGGTCTCTTAAACCATCCTATAGTATATTAACAAATACTTCTAATGAAAAATTTAGTTAATATATAACATTAACTTGTCAAGTTAAAGTAAATATTTAAGTATTAATTTTTAATTCCTCAAATAGCACCCCTAAACTGGTTATCCTTGATAATTTTATTTGTTACAATTCTAATCCTATTCAACATCCTAAATTTTTACTCATATGAAAGTAATAAAAGAGAATCCCTACAAAAACAAATTAAAACACCTTCTACTAACTGAAAATGATAGCAAACCTATTTTCATCATTTGATCCATCAACTAATTGAAGATCTTCACTAAATTGACTTAGAACGTTTATTGGGATAATTATTATTCCCTCAACCTTCTGGTTTATTCCTTCCCGATTAAATATTTTATGAACAAAAATCATTCTAACTTTACACAAAGAATTCAAAACTTTAATTGGCCCTAAAATTAAGGGGTCAACTATTATATTCATTTCACTATTTAGATTAATTCTCTATAATAACTTCCTAGGACTATTCCCTTATATTTTTACAAGAACAAGACATATAGTACTTACATTAACTTTGGCTTTACCTCTCTGACTATCATTTATATTATTTGGTTGAATTAATAACACAATTCATATATTTGCACATCTTGTTCCCCAGGGAACTCCCCCAGTTCTTATGCCTTTCATAGTTTGTATTGAAACAATTAGAAATGTTATTCGACCAGGAACTCTTGCTATTCGATTATCCGCTAATATAATTGCAGGACATCTATTAATAACTCTTCTAGGAAACACTGGAACAATTATATCTACATATATAGTAAGAATCTTACTAATTGTTCAAATTCTACTTTTAATACTCGAATCTGCAGTAGCAATTATTCAATCATACGTATTTGCAGTTTTAAGAACTTTATATTCAAGAGAAGTTAGCTAATGTCTAATAAAAATCACCCCTTCCACCTTGTAGACGTCAGACCATGACCTATTCTCGGCTCATTAAGAGCATTAATTGTAATATCAGGAATTATCAAATGATTTCACTTTTTCGATAGATCACTCCTACTAATTGGAGCAACTTCCATGTTATTAATTATATATCAGTGATGACGAGATATTTCCCGAGAAGGAACATTTCAAGGCCAACATACCTATGTTGTAACTATAGGTCTTCGCTGAGGAATAATCTTATTTATTACATCAGAAGTATTCTTCTTTGTTTCTTTTTTCTGAGGATTCTTTCATAATAGTTTAGCACCTACTATTGAAATTGGGATACTTTGACCACCTAAGGGAATCCAAACATTCAACCCAATTCAAATTCCTTTATTAAATACTTTAATTCTTCTCACATCTGGACTTACAGTAACATGAGCTCATCATAGATTAATAGAAAACAACGCTAAACAAGCAACCCAAGGTCTTCTTTTAACTGTGATTCTAGGAATTTATTTTTCTATCCTTCAAGGATATGAATATTTCGAATCATCTTTTTCAATCTCAGATTCTGCCTATGGTTCATCATTTTTTGTAGCAACAGGATTCCATGGAATCCATGTCATTATTGGTACAACATTTCTCCTCGTTTGTCTTATTCGACATCTAAATAATCATTTCTCGCAAATTCACCACTTTGGGTTTGAGGCAGCTGCTTGATATTGACACTTTGTAGATGTAGTATGACTATTCCTTTATATTTCAGTCTATTGATGAGGTAGATACTTATATAGTATAAAAATTATTTTTGACTTCCAATCAAAAGATCTATAAAATAGTATAAGTAATTCTTTCCTTAATAACCACAGCATCAATTATTATAATAATTAGAATAGCACTAATTATTGTACTTAATATTACGTCAAAAAAATCTATTATAGATCGAGAAAAAAGATCACCATTTGAATGTGGATTTGACCCAAAATCATCAACTCGCCTGCCTTTTTCTTTACACTTCTTCTTGATTGCTATTATTTTCCTAATTTTTGATGTTGAAATTACCTTACTATTCCCATTAATCATCTCAATAAAAAATAATAACATAATAATTTACTTTATTGTTCTTATCATATTCCTAGTAATCCTTCTTGTAGGTCTATTTCATGAGTGAAAACAAGGAGCCCTAGACTGAACAAATTAGGATAATAGTTAACTATAACATTTAATTTGCACTTAAAAATCATTGATTTAATCAATTTATCTTAAATAAGAAGCAAATAATTGCATTTAGTTTCGACCTAAAAGTTTGATTAGAAAAATCCTTATTTTTAATTGAAACCAAAATAGAGGTATGTCACTGTTAATGACAAAATTGAATTTTATATTCCAATTAAAGAAATACTCAAAAAAATAAGCTTCTAACTTAATTTTCAAGCATAGAAATGTTTGTATTTCTATTTATATAGTTTAAAAAAAAACATTACATTTTCAATGTAAAATTAACTAATTTTTATAAATACTTAAAAACAAAAAGTTTCCTTAATATCTTCAATATTATGCTCTAATTATAAGCTATTTAAGTACAACAATAAAATAACTACAAGCCATATAACCATTAAAATAAAAAAAACCTTAATACTATTAAATATTAAAACTTGTGTTCTTTTAGAAGAATTAACTAAAGAAAAATAAATTTTTTGAGCTCCAAAATATTCAGTCCAGCCTTGATCCAAACTCTTATACAAGACAGAACCACCTACAGTAGGGTATAAATTTAACCCAAAAGTAGAAATAACCGGCATATTCCATATCCCTGAAAAAAATCAGGATAACTTATAAAAACGTAAAGATAAATTATTAAAGCTTAAATAAAACTTTGATATTTCATACCCAAACCAAGCCCCGAATATAATCATTAAAAGAGCCATAATCTTTAAAGTAAAAGGCAAAATAATAACATAAGGAAACGGAAAAATTAATCAACTTAAGACTCTTCCTATAATAACCACTAAAAAAATTAATCCGGTTATCCCCTTCAACATCGTAAATCCCCTCTCAGAAACACCCCCTAATGCTAAATGATTATTAACACCAACACAAGTATAATAAACAAGACGAAATCTATAACAAACAGTCAAACCAATAGAAATATAAAAAATCGCATAAATATACATGTTTAAGTAACCTATCGACATAACTTCAACAACTAAATCCTTTGAATAAAATCCACTTAAAAAAGGTAAACCACATAAAGATAAATTTCTAATATTCAAATACGAACAAGTTAATGGCATTAAACTTGCTAATCTTCCTATATAACGAATATCTTGAAAATTACCCATATTATGAATCACATTACCTGCACATATAAATAACAAGGCCTTAAATAACGCATGAGTTAGCAAATGAAAAAATGCTAATTTATATCTTCCTAATGCCAAAATTCTCATTATTAATCCTAATTGTCTTAAAGTTGATAAAGCAATAATTTTTTTTAAATCAAACTCGAAACTTGCACCTAATCCCGATATAAATATTGTTATTCTAGAAATAAATAACAAAAAATAAGTTAAAGTTCTACCAAATGCATAATTAAACCGAATTAAAAGATAGACCCCGGCAGTTACTAAAGTGGAAGAATGGACTAAAGAAGAAACAGGCGTAGGAGCTGCTATTGCAGCAGGTAGCCAAGAAGAAAACGGAATCTGAGCACTTTTAGTTATTGCAGCTAATAACACCAAATAAGTAATAATAATTATATAACTATCATTTTTTAATTCTTCTAAATAAAATACATAATTTCATCTCCCATAATTTAATATTCAAGCAATTGCCATTAATAAAGCAACATCCCCAATTCGATTTCTTAAGGCAGTCAATATCCCAGCATTATAAGATTTTACATTTTGATAATAAATTACTAAACAATAAGAAACTAAACCTAGTCCATCTCACCCAAGCAAAATTCTAATTAAATTAGGGCTAATAATAAGTAACATTATAGACAAGACAAACATAACCACCAATAAAATAAAACGATTTATATTCAAATCACCTTCCATGTACTCTCGTCTATAATAAATTACCATTCCAGAAATAAATAAAACAAAACTTATAAACAATAAAGATATTCAATCAAAAAGAATAGTTATAACCACCGAACTTGAATTAATTATTAACAACCCAAATTCCAAAAAGTAAGTCAAATCCATAACTATAAAATAAATTCTAATAGAAAAAAAAGTTAAACTTAAAAAAACAAATAAATAAGAATAAACCAAACAAATACTTAAAATTATCTAAAATACTTCGTATATCCTTGATTCCACAAATCAAAATTTTTTATTAAACTATTTAAATATAATCACAATCTCAAGTAATCCCCAGATAAAACCAACAAATTCAGTGGAAGCCAGTGTATTATTAATAAAAGATACTCCCGAACCCTGCATGAAAAAAAAGAATAATAACCAGAATAGTAAAAACCATGCTGACTAAAAGAATATAAAAATAAAGAATAAACCGCTCTAAAAAAAGAAATTAATATAAGAAAAAACATAGTTAAACTTCTAAAACCTAAAATTCTATTAATCAACATAATTTCCCCTAAAAGATTTAAAGAAGGGGGAGCCGCTATATTAGAAGAAACAAGTAAAAATCACATTAAAGAAAGACTTGGTATTAAATTAATTAACCCCTTATTAATATAGAGACTTCGCCTTATTAATCGCTCATATGAAATATTAGCCAAACAAAATAAACCAGATGAACATAGTCCATGAGCTACTATTATAGCCAAAGATCCCCCTAATCCCCAATAATTTAAAGTCATAATACCGGCTAAAACCAGTCCTATATGTGATACTGAAGAATAAGCAATTAAAGACTTTATATCACTTTGACGTATACAAATTAAAGAAACATAAAATCCCCCTACCAAACTAATCCTAATAAAAAAAATATTAATTTGTATACCTAACAAAGCAAAAATTACCATTAAACGTATTATCCCATAGCCTCCTAACTTTAATATAATTCCAGCCAAAATCATCGACCCCGATACCGGAGCCTCTACATGAGCCTTAGGTAATCACAAATGAACAAAAAACATTGGAATCTTAATAAAAAATACAAAATTAATAAGCAAATAAATCACTAATCTTTCAACTCCTCCTATTAAAAAAAAATAATGCAAAGAATCAAAATAATTATAACAAAAAAACAAAGAAATTATTATAGGTAAAGATGCTAATAAAGTATAAAATAATATATAAACACCAGCCTGTAAACGTTCAGGCTGATAACCCCAACCTACAATTAAAATAAGAGTAGGAATAAGCCTAATCTCAAAAAAAATATAAAACACAAAAACATTTAAAGAACTAAAAGTAAAATATAAGCTAATTATTAAAGAAAGAACAACAAAAATAAAAAGATTATACCAATTATTAGATAAAAAAATTTTTTCTCTAGCCATTAACATCAAACTACAAATCCAAAAACTTAATAAAATTAAAATATAAGATAATAAATCAACTCCAAATTCACCTGATAGTCCTGCCACCATCCCCATTGAAGAAAAATTCAATAAAAAAGCAAAACTTAACAATAATCAAACAAACTGATTAAATCAAAACCTTCCATAAAAAGATAAAGGAATCATTATAATTAAAGCAAACATAAACTTTATCATAAAACACTAAATCTTTGAAAATAATCATTACCATGAGTACGAATTAAAGAAACTAAAATAGATAGCCCTAAAACACCTTCACAAACTCTAAAAGTCAAAAAAACTATAGAAAAAAAATATTCATTCCCAGCCTGACTTAAATAAAAAAACATTAAAAAATATACAGATAAAACAATAAACTCTAATCTTAAAAGTATTAATAATAAGTGCTTACGCTTTATTCTAAACATAATTAAACCTCTAAAAAACATTAATAAACCCATCAACTTATAAATTAACATTAGTTTTTATAATTTAAATAAAATATTAGTCTTGTAAACTAAAAATAAGTCCTGCTTTAAAAACATCAAGAAAAGGTGTAAACCTGACATTAATCTCCAAAATTAATATTTTTAAATTAAACTACTTCTTGATATTATAACTACTTTACTAACAATCAGAGTAATTCTTTCAATTTTATTTGTTACAATAAATCACCCCCTATCTGCAGGAATAATTCTTCTCTTAAATACAATCATAATTAGATTAATCACAGGAAATCTAAACCAAAATTTTTGATTCTCATATATCCTATTCCTAATTATAATTGGAGGGATACTAATTTTATTCATATACATAACAAGTATCGCATCAAATGAAAAATTCAAAATAAACTTTTCTATTACAACAGTAATTTTCCTCATTCCCATAACAATATGAATTATTAATTCATCAATCAAATCCACAATTAAAAATAATGAAACTATTATATTAAATGAACAAATCAATATAAATACATCCCTAATTAAATATATTAACATCCCATTAAGAGGGACTCTTGTTTTTCTTATAATTTATCTCCTCCTTGCATTAATTGCTACAGTTAAAATTACCAGATTTAAGCAAGGATCAATCCGACAAATAAACTAATGAAAATACCCATACGTAAAACTTCTCCTTTATTTAAAATTGTTAATAATTCCTTAATTGACCTTCCCTCCCCATCAAATATTTCCACACTGTGAAATTTTGGCTCTCTTCTAGGACTATGTTTAATAATTCAAATTATTACAGGAGTATTTCTAGCAATGCATTACTGCCCTAATGTAGATATAGCATTTAATAGTGTTGCACACATTTGTCGAGACGTAAATCAAGGATGATTAATTCGAACTTTACATGCAAACGGAGCATCATTTTTCTTCATCTGCATCTACCTTCATGTAGGACGAGGAATATATTATAGATCATACAATCTCGTTCATACCTGAATAGTAGGAGTAACAATTCTATTTCTAGTCATAGCAACCGCCTTCCTGGGATATGTTCTACCCTGAGGTCAAATATCTTTCTGAGGAGCAACTGTAATTACAAACCTACTTTCAGCAATTCCCTATTTAGGAACTGATATTGTACAATGGGTCTGAGGAGGATTTGCAGTTGATAACGCAACATTAACTCGATTCTTCTCATTCCACTTCCTTTTACCCTTCATTGTAGCAGCAATAGTAATAATTCACCTATTATTTCTCCATCAAACAGGATCAAATAATCCCTTGGGACTTAATAGAAATATTGATAAAATTCCATTCCACCCTTACTTTTCATTCAAGGATGTACTAGGATTCCTTATTATATTAATAAGTCTTACTATTCTTTCTCTAATAAATCCTTACATACTAGGAGATCCTGATAATTTTATTCCTGCTAATCCCTTGGTAACCCCTGTTCATATTCAACCAGAATGATATTTCTTATTTGCATATGCAATTCTACGATCAATCCCTAATAAATTAGGGGGAGTAATTGCCCTAGCAATATCAATTGCAATTCTTTATATCTTACCATTCTCCAACAAAAAAAAATTTGCAAGAAATCAATTCTACCCAATCAACAAATTACTATTCTGAATTATAGTAACATTTGTAATCCTCCTTACATGAATTGGAGCACGCCCAGTTGAAGACCCCTACATCATCACCGGTCAAGCACTTACAGTATTATACTTTAGATACTACTTAATTAACCCATTAATATATAATTTATGAGACAACATCATTAATTAACTAATGAACTTGAATAAGTATATATTTTGAAAATATATAAAAGAGATAATAATTCTCTATTAGTTTTACTAGATTTTATTAACTATAATAAAAGGACAAAAATTGTCATTTTAAATCTAAAAAAAAAAATTAAATAATTCAACGAACTTGGTAGAAATCTCTTCCAAGCCAAATACATTAACTTATCATAACGAAACCGAGGAAGAGTTCCTCGTACTCAAATCCAAAAAAAAGAAACAAAAACCAACTTAACAAAAAAAATAAAAGAATACAAATCCCCACCTAAAAATAATATCACACAAATTATTCTTATAAATAAAATTCTTGCATATTCAGCCAAAAAAATCATCGCAAATCTCCCTCTTCTATATTCAACATTAAAACCAGAAACCAACTCTGATTCCCCCTCAGCAAAATCAAAAGGAGTTCGATTAGTCTCTGCCAAACATGAAATAATTCACATAAAACATAAAGGAAAACATAAAAAAAGAAATCAACAATAATTCTGATATAAAATAAAATCAACCAAATTTAAATTTAAAATCAAAAAAATAAAAGATATCAAAATTAAAGCAAGACTAACCTCATAAGAAATAGTCTGAGCAACAGAACGTAAACCCCCTAACAATGAATAAGAAGAATTTGAAGACCAACCCGCTATTATAATAGTATAAACACCCAGACTTGCAATACTAAGAAAAAACAATAAAGACAAATTAAAATTTAAATAAACAGATAAGAAAGGTATCATTATTCAAAGAAATAAGGAAAGAAATAAATTTATAACAGGAGAAAAATAATAAATATTAAAATTAGATATAAAAGGGAAAGTCTGTTCCTTAGTAAATAATTTAACTGCATCTCTAAAAGGCTGTAAAAGACCCATAAAACCCACCTTATTAGGACCTTTTCGAATTTGAATGTATCCTAATACTTTACGTTCCAATAAAGTTAAAAAAGCAACCCCCACTAATACGCAAACCACTAAAACAACTATAGAAATTAAGACTAAAAATAAATCATTTAAAATCAATATTATTTGTAATATAAACTACATAAAAAGATCCTAAATCTATTGCACTAATCTGCCAAAATAATAATAATAATCAAAAACAAAAATATAATTTGAATAATTGGTCCTTTCGTACTAAAATATTCTATTAAATAAAAGATAGAAACCAACCTGGCTCACGCCGGTTTAAACTCAGATCATGTAAAATTTCAAAGGTCGAACAGACCTAATATTTTAGCTGCTACACCAAAAATAAATTTTAATCCAACATCGAGGTCGCAAACTTCTTTATCAATAAGAACTTTTAAAAGAAATTACGCTGTTATCCCTAAGGTAATTTTATCTTATAATCTAAAAAATAGGATCAAACAACCACTCATTAGTGTTTAAATAATAAAAAGTTCTTTAAATTTTTACATCACCCCAACAAAATACTCTTAATAATAAAATATAATAAAAAACATCAAATACTTTATTAACAAAATATTAAACTCTATAGGGTCTTCTCGTCTTTCTACAAAATTTAAGCTTTCTCACTCAAAAATAAAATTCAATAACATTAAAATTAAGACAGCTAATCCCTCATCGAACCATTCATTCCAGCTTCTAATTAAGAAACTAATGATTATGCTACCTTTGCACAGTCAAAATACTGCGGCCATTTAAATAATCATTGGGCAGGCCTGACCTTAAATAATTTATCAAAAGGACATGTTTTTATTAAACAGGTGAAGATTAATTTGCCGAATTCCTTAAAATAACCTAACAAAAATAAAATAAACATACATAAAATTATACTAATTCCATCATAATTCCTTTACATCAAAAATTAAAGTAAAAATCTTAATAAAAAAGTTAAAATAAATAAAAATCAAATAAAAAAAAGATAAATTAAAACATCCTTAAATTGGTGGAAAATTCTAATCCTACAAATCAATTAAACAAAAAAAACTTTTAACAATTTACTTAGAAGCTTATCCCCCTAAATATTAACCAATAAAAAAACCAAGCTAAAAAATTAGCTATAATCATACTTAAAGATTAAATTAAATATATTTCTTAAAAAACCAGATATATTCAAAAACGAATAACGTTTCATTACTATAATAAAATTATAAATACTTATTCCACAGTAAAATAAATATTATTATAGCTCTTTTAAATTCGGGAAAAATCAAAACTAACTTATAATTTAATAAACCCTGATACACAAGGTACAGTAAAATAAACCTTCTTTTTAAATTCTAAAGAAATTCTCTCACAATACTCTAAACTATTATAAAAACAATTTTTTCAGCCAAAATTAATAAAAATTAAAATTCTTCTAATAAAACCCCACTAACAAATAAAAAATAATAAGACCTTAAAATCAAATTAAATTGAATTTCACAATTAACCCTTTAGTGTAAATAAAATGCTTATACCAAGCTCTAATTTGTTCATTCCAGGCTCATTTTCCAATAAGCCTACTTTGTTACGACTTATTCCACTTTAAAGTGAAAGCGACGGGCGATATGTGCATATTTTAGAGCTAAGTCAATTCCCATAAATAAAAAACTTACTATCAAATCCATTTTATTCTAAATATTTAAAAACAAAAACCACATATAGATATATTGTAACCCATTTTAACTTTATTATCAACTACACCTTGATCTGAAATATTCTTTTATAAAAAACCCTAAAAATTAAAATCCTCCTAAAATTTTTATAAACGACGATATGCAAATTTAAAAACAAAGTAATAGTTATCGTGGATTATCAATTAAAAAACAGGTTCCTCTGAATAGACTAAAATACCGCCAAATTTTTTAACTTTAAAGACCTTAACTTATAGTAATCATAGCAAAAATTCACATTTCCAATAATAGGGTATCTAATCCTAGTCTACAAATAGAAATTTCCTAACCTCAGAAACAAAAATAAAATTTAAATTAAATTTAAAATTTCACCTAAAAAATTCAAAAATAAATCCTTGCAATAAACTCATAATTAAACTAAATAAAATTAACTAACATAATTTGTATAACCGCTACTGCTGGCACAAATTTTGTTCATGCTAAATTAAATTTCTAAGTCTAAAACCACTTAATAATTAAATTTATATACTGCCCCATAGTCTACTTATTTAAAATTAAAAACAAATTAAGCCTTGCATATATCAAAATTAAAGAGCCAATTTTCAAGCCATAATAAAACTTTGCTTATAAAAAATTATCTCCTAACCCAATATCAACTTTCTCCCTATTGAAAACTCACTTTAATGCCAAATTGACTGCCCTTACCCCCAAGGTTAATCAGGTTGGAACTAAAATATTGGTAAATTTAATCTAAACAGTTTAGTTTATAAACCCCCTATAAACTAAAGAAAGCTTAAATTACACCAAAATGAGACTCTCCAAAAAATCAGGCAAATAATTCATAACACGTCTTATTCCCAGAGACAAATATTTGAGACAAATAAAAAGAAAAGCTATTTCATAAGATTAAACTAATATAAACCCCCTATATCAAAAATCCTAGAAAAAGATAATAATAAAAACCTGTTCAAGCCCTTTTTCCCCATTTTAAATTCACAATAAAACTTTTCTAGTAAAAATTTTAGAGTAAACTCAGAAAAAAATATTATAAAGCAAACCCATTACAGCTAAAAACGCTCAGCTGTAAATATACTTTAATTATATATTATATAATTTATTATATGAGAATATACTATATTATTAATAATAGACCCTTTTTTTTTTTTATATATAAATATTTAATGTATTATTAATATATTATAATATTTATATATAATTAACAATTTATAAGTTTGCAATTACATTTAAATAGAAAAGATCATTAATAGATAGAAAATATTGATTTATAAAATATTCAATATCTATTCTTATTAAACAATTATCAAGTTTCTCTTTCTCTCTCAAATAAGTTCTGGATCATCTATATAATATACTTGTTTATATAGGTGAGTATTAATTTATAGATAATCATTGACTTGATAGACATTAATTACTTATTTAAATTTTCATTATTAGGATAGATCATTATATACCCTTTATTATATGTATATATATAATTATATTAAATAATACTTTATATATTAATATATAATTATATATCCATTATTATTACATTAAACTTTAATAGAGTATTCAAAATTTCTAAAACTTTTTAGGCGATTTTTTGACTTTTCATGGAAAGTCCATTAGTTAACCTAAAATTGTTACAAATCAAAATTTGAAAAAATTCACATTTTTGTCAACTTTTTGCAAAAAAAATTCAATGGGTCAATTAATTTTAACTTTAGATTTAAATTTATTAATTTTAAATCAATGTTATAAAAATAAATTTACCAATAAAAGT